TCCCAATTTTGTAAAGATGAATAAACAGGTTTATATAAAAAAAAGGCTATAAATATTCCAAAAATAGCTATACTAACTGAAAAAAGAGCATCTTTAAAAAATTCATACCAATCTATAGAATTATTCAAATTTTGGTGTAAAAGGTTTATAGACGGAGTTAACCATTTTGATAATATATCCAAATAAATTCCTTCGTGATTGAAAGGAATTCCCAGGGATCCAACGAACAACGTAAATAGAACCAATACAAGTATAGGAAATAACATAGTATTATCCGATTCATAAGGATACGAAAAAAACTTCTTATTTCCAAAACGGGTAATAGTAATAAAGGGTTGTGTGATGTTTCTTGCATTCTGATCAATTCGATACGTTTTTTTTGAAAAAAAATAAAAAATCTCATGATTTTTCATTGTTAATAACGTTAATAAACTAAAATTTTTGTTAATTCTTTTTGAATCTTCTTTACCCCATAGAGATATTGAATAGAAGGGGGTATTCTTTTTGCCACTATAATTTTGAAAATGAACGTTTAAATGTCCTTCAAAAGTAAGTAAATAGATTCGAAACATATAAAATGCGGTTAATCCCGCTGTAAACCAAGCTATTATTGCGAAAATTGGTGAATACAACCAAGTATCATTAAGAATTTCATCTTTGGACCAAAAACAAGCAAGAGGCGGAATACCACAAAGAGAAAGTGTACCTAATAAAAAAGCGGTTTTGGTAATTGGGACATGCTTTGTTAAACCCCCCATAAAAACCATATTCTGACTTTTATTTGGAGAATATCCAACAAGAGTTTCCATTGAATGAATAACGGATCCAGATCCTAAAAATAATAATGCTTTCGAATAAGCATGAGTAATCAAATGAAATAAAGCACTTCGATAAGACCCCATACCTAGAGCTAACATCATATAACCCAATTGAGACATTGTGGAATAGGCTAAACCTCTCTTAATGTCTTTTTGAGCAAGGGCAAAAGTTGCTCCGAATAATATTGTTATTACTCCTACCAAAGAGATGAAATTCATTATATGAGGAATAACTATGAAAAGAGGAATAAGCCGAGCTACAAGAAAAATTCCCGCAGCTACCATAGTAGCAGCATGTATAAGAGCCGAAATAGGAGTAGGTCCCTCCATGGCATCCGGTAACCATACATGAAGGGGAAATTGTGCAGATTTAGCAACTGCACCGGCAAATAATAGAACGGCACAGAAAGTAACAAATAAAAAATTGACTTCATTATGATTATTAGAAATCAAGTTATTGAATATTTTGAATAAATCTCGAAATTCGAAACTCCCTGTTATCCAATAAAAACCTAAAATTCCTAATAATAAACCAAAATCCCCAACACGATTAGTTACAAATGCCTTTTGGCAAGCATTTGCAGCAACAGGCCGTGTGAACCAAAACCCTATTAATAGATATGAACACATTCCTACCAATTCCCAAAAAATATAAATTTGTATCAAATTAGAACTAGTAACTAATCCTAACATAGAAGTACTGAAAAAACTCATATAAGCAAAAAATCTCAAATATCCTTGATCATAAGACATATAATTATCACTATAAATAAGAACCATAATTCCAATAGTAGTAATCAATATTGACATAATAGAAGTAAGCGGATCGATCAAGTAACCGAATTCTAAAGAAAAATCATTATTGATGATCCAAGACCATACATATTGATAGATAGAACTGCCATTTATTTGCTGAATAGACAGATTGATAGAAAAAAGCATGACTATACTTAACAAAAAAACACTTTGAAAAGCCCACATACGACGAAGACTTTTTGTTGCCGACGGAAAAAGAAGAAGTCCCGCTCCTATTAAAATAGGAACTGGAAGTGGAAGGAAAGGAATTATCCACGCATATTGATATGTCTGTTCCATAAAAAAATTTTTTTATTCTTAATTGATTGTTTACGATTTACCGGATCCTACCCCCTTTCAATTTCAAAACAAAAAGGGTCAATAAAAAAATCAAGAGATGTACTAACTTAAAGATATTTTTCGAATTTTATATATTATTTATATATTATCTGGGTCTTTCCAAAAGACTTTAAATATTAAAATAAAGAAGTTACAATTGGGCAAATGATATGACCAACTTGCTCATAAAAAGAGAATTTAGTTATTAACTAAGATTTTTATTAAAATAACGAAAATACAAAATTTAATTATTATTAGATGACTTTATATTCATAAAGTAAGGATAAAAAATTACACTAAAAAGATTACTTGATTATGATATGAATCGATATGAATCATAGGATTAACTAAGGTAAAAATTTTGTACTAATCTTGCTTTTTAGTAAGTTTGTTTCAAATCATTAACTAGTTTCATTATAAATTATAAAATTTATTGATTATTTTACGTTTCAATAAAAAAGGCATTTATAGGAAACGCTATAATATCTAACATTTTACATTTTATATAAGATTTTTTTTAACAAAACGTGTATCTTTTAACAAATTAA